TTAGAAAACAAAGAAGACTCCTTACCGTAGGAGCGGGATGAGTGATACATCCGGCGAGCGCCGGTGAAGAACGCAAGCAAAGCTGGAGCTCGGTCATTGTTATATTCCATCAAAAGGAGGCAGACCACATAGGGGGAGCGGACCAATCTTCCGTACCGCGCGGACTGCGTTGGCAAAGCCAACCTCTTCCTCCCAACATCAAGGGCCCAATGGTTCGGGGGCCAAGGCACATGACCGAAATCCAGAGGTTGGGGTCTGCCCCTGTGGCCCTTCAAGCACAGAAAGGCACTGGTCCGGTCCGTAAGTCCACATGTCGATCGCAGAGCCAACATTTCGCTATCCGCTCGTTCCTGCGGGAAGTGCGAAGAGCTAAGCCACTAATGTCGTGACGAAGGTTATACCTCAGAAAGTCAGCGAAGCTAAGGTTTCGTATGTGTTATATCCTTTCGATCGAGCGACAACTTCTAAGGTAATTCTCAGCTAAAAAAAAGCTAAAGGGAAAGATAGAGAGAAGGTTGCAGAAGTTATTCTAGATCTCATGGAATAAGGCAGAATTTAAAACAACAAACACTTTCCCTTTCATAGAAAAATAATATAATTTGAGATGCGCAGGACAAAATTTTGTTTTTTAGAGCAAGCCAGAGAAAAGAAGCGTTGAGATAATACCTTTCATCCTAATTCATCTACTGAAAAAGGGGGCCCTCTTGATCACCTTAAGATATTTTTTGGTGGAATTGGCATAATTTTCACCGTGAGGATTGAGCTGCCAAAAGAGATTCTCCTCAGTTTTATGGGCTGGAAGATAAGATTTATGCAGTAAAAAAGAAAAAAAGTATTATGAAGCCTGACGGAACGGAATGAGACTTAGTAGGCCCGGGGGGCCGAAGAAGCCAGAGCAATTCCGGCACTATGAAATTCATTCGTTAGAACAAGCTTAGGATGAGCGCGCTAGCGCTACCAGCCCCAATTCGTTAATAGCGTTAGCCTTTATATATATAGGGCGTTTTCTTGCTGGTTCTTGACGTTTATTAACGAATTGGGGCAACTAATTCACTAATGGCAGGCTTGTTCGGTTAAACCAATAGATTCGCAGACGACGGAGACGAAGCGCCCATGAGGCAATGAAATTGGGTTACCTTAGTAACTAATATAATCGCGACTACTTCTTAGTCTAAGGAATTAGGTAACGAAGGTAGGCAACTCGAAGAGTTGTAAGCGCTACTGCAAGTTGCTGTCCCCTTTAAGGAAACCCATACCGAAGGTGGCACTATAGAAGGATAGCCTCGACGGGGTTCCTGCTATAAGGTTACCGACATAGGTTCACTATGACTATGGTTGTACTTTGCCTCGGAGGTTTTTACCTCCTTGGAAGGTTCAAATAAATCAATCGGTTCCAATATCTTGCTTGTTGATAAGCGGCTAATGCAAGGCAACTAGTCTTGTCTGAAAGCCAAGGGAAGAGGTTATTATTATTAGACAACTTAGCTACAAGTCCGAAAGCCAGTAAGGCAGAAGCGACTAAAGCACCTACTGAGACAAACAAGCCGGCTCCGCCCTGTATAGACGAAGACTTCTTTATGGAAGCTCCTCGTTGCAAGCAGCACCTTCAGATGCAACAAGTGCCATGTTGTGTTCACTCCTTTAGGGAAGATTCAGAGGTATCACGACTTACTCCAAGCCGAGCGTAATTAGCTGCATGCAAGAGCTGCCTGACTAGCTGCTTTAGTTGCCTGAGCTGATAGAGCTGTCATGCCTACTTGTCCGAAGGCAAAGGCAAGGATTAAGGTATACGAAGGCGAATGACCATCAAGCAAAAGCAAGGCAGAAGCTACTAGCCAACTCGAGCTACTAAGGAAGCCGAAAGCGAATACCGAAGCTCAAGCAAGACAAGCACACCTAGCAAGCCCTTATATTATAACAACTTAGAGCTTTAGAGCCAACTAGAGCTAGGAAGGCAGCAGAGTCTTCATAGCCAACTTAGCTACTTGTCCTCAAGCCGAAAGGCTACCAATTAATTTAATTATAAAACCAACTCCAGGAATATTAAGTACGCCAGTCAAAGGCCCCATTTGGCCTTGCACAAGGAGGAGGAGAGCTTGATCACTTGGTGGGTGGGTAGAACTACTACGTACTTAATATTCCTGTAGGAGGGTCCAGGTCCATAGCCCTTTATCGAAGATCCATATTCAGTTGATGCCAGGCACAGCTTATTTAAGAGCCACTTTGCCGAGTTGTTTATCCATCTCCCGGGAGTTATGAGTCTCGTTCGAGAAAGAAAACTCATATTAGTCTTATCCTATCGTGTTTCTCTGGATGAAGCCGCCTTTACTAAAGATCAAGGGTGACAGGGTCTATAATTGGGAAATCCAGAACTCTTTGGTGGTGATTTAATCTCAACAAACAAATATGGCTACCATTTGATATTAACAATATATGTTTTTTATGTAAAAAATTCGACGAAAATCATGTCGGGAATAAGGGGTGATTTAACGACATAAAAAGGTAGCTATTTAAGATGCTCAATAAATCGTGTTTATGGATTGACAAAGGAGCGGAATGGAGTAAGTGAGTTGCTTATCATCCGGTGGGAAGCAATGAGAGGGACGAAGGCACTCGACCCACCCTACTGCTGGGGCACTTTTTCGTGATATTACATACTACTTAACTACCGGGAGAGAAGGGAGACTCTTCTCGCATTCACCCATCCCCACCTCCCTTGCTCGACTTGATAGGAAAGGCCATGGCCAGCAACAGACAAGTAAGTTAATAGCCCTCAAGCTTCCTTCCCACCTCGAGGGAGAACTGCAACCGATGACCCCCCACTGACGTTCAACCGACGACTAGCGTGGTGCTTGCGGCTTTTCCTATTTCGGCTTGGATTTCAAATACTTAACTGGACAGGAAAACTGTCCAGTACGGAGGGATGTGTTGTTGGCTGCTTCAACCCCACTTCTGCTCAACATCGATCCTCTCCCTAAGAACCGCACTCAGCGAGTGAACTAGGTTTTGGTATTCCTTCTCGAGCTTCTATTTCTTCCGTTAAAGGAGATTCGGGAACAGATGGAATAGGAAGACGTGTTTCCAGAACGAACAAGATACGGGTTGAGAAGGGGGAGTTAGCAAAGTTAGACAAGATTGGAATGGGCATAGGAACATGTATTGATGTACCAGATCGGCTAATGCTCCCAGGTTGATGCGATGTATTCCACCAGTTGACTGGAGACTTTATTATTGGTATATCGATCGGTCCAGCACGGATTGAAATAGGAGCCGGTTCGACAGGAAGCTTTTGAAAACGCAGTGCACCCAGGTAAATAGGGAACGAGATGAATACAGAGGTTAAACGAGCATCCCACACCCAAAAGGTGCCCCACATAGGTCTTCCCCGAAACCCCCCAGTCACTAAGGTAAACAACGTAGAAAAAGCACCAATTTCTGTACCGGTTCCGGAAGAGCGAAGAAAAAGGGGATGTTTTGTTAATAGGAACAAGGAACTGTTTATAGCCGTTGCGATATAAACTAGTATACTCATCCGAGCCGCAGGAACATGTACATACGGAATACGAGAATTTCCACCTTGTTGAAGATCTGGTGGTGCTACCCGAAGACTTAAATGAATAGCCATCACTGTTAAGAACAACCGAGATCCAATGATAATTTGCGCGTAGCTTCTGGTCTTTGACATAAAGAAAGAAGGTTGTAATAACGAAACGGACATGTTCCAATTTGGTCCTAGCTAGTGGAACAAGAAAGACATGGATGTATATTCAATCCGCAATCAAAGGATTTCGCATGCTTAAAAAAAAGAATTCCCCTTGCTTTGTTTTCGCTCCGCTCGTGCGTGGCACTCCTTGCTTGCGGAGCGGCATACCGGAAAAAGAAGGATTGACTTTCCATATGGTTGTCAGCCCGTCACCGGACTACGAAAAAGGAGTCTAAGCCTTTCTCTCTCGGTAGTTTGGCTTACTTCCTCCACTCCCCCGACTGAAGAATCTGACTGAATGAGGAAGAGCTCTTTATGTGGTCTCACTTTACCACCATCTGAAATGCGCGAAACTTCGATTGGTGAAAGCCAGTCCATGAAGATTCTCCCTTTTCTTACGTGCAATTCCCCTCTTTCGGTAAGCATCCAGTATCTCAGCAAATGAACATTTCTCTAAGCTTATCCTGTAGCTTATACGTCGTTTGAAAGCTGCTCCAAGGATCCAACGAATAGCTAAGGTTTGTTGACGATCCCTGGCTACAATCCCAGGGACATCATAAATAGTACCTGCGACTCCTACTTTTTCCACTTCGCATATGGGCTTTATATGCTCTACGGCGTCAACCATAAGTTTGATTACATCGCGTTCAGTTCGAGCTGGGCGATGAAAAGTTTGATAAACAATAGCACGAACTCTCGTTCTTTTACCTTCTTTCATGCGAAAGTTGATCAACTTCTTGATCAATTGTTTTTGCTCACCATCCAAGCCCCCCATATAGCTGAAAATTTCCGAGCAATTGGAAGCCGCTTTAATAGAATGGATTGTCATTTTTTTTGTTTTCCTTTCTCGAGTTGGCTCCTCCTCCTCCTTCTCCTTTAGGATAGGATCGTCGTTGGTCCTTATATATATAAGAAGATAAGAAATTCATTCTCTCTTTATTTATTCAAATTTGGGTGACGCTACGAAAGCAAGGCTTTCTTTCCTGTCCGGTCAGTGAGCCCCCTTCTCGTCCAACATCACATCTCTCTCCAGGCAGAGGTGATCCTCAACTTCTGATACATTAGTCTATTGATCCCTCATTCGACTGATCAGGGCCACGGATATTGAATGACCCGGCTATTAGTTTCAGCTGCACGATTAGATAAGCTCTTTCGTTCGGGATTAACCAACCGACTTCAAGATTGCCGGGTGAACAAGGTTTCCTCGCTCATTGGATTGAAGCCAACAACCTTCCCTTCTTTCTTAGAGCCGACCAGCAAAGCAGTAGAGGCCGGCACCTAAAAGATTGGACCAGAGCCCGCCCTTACCTTAAATTAGGTTTCCTACTGATTCCTACAGGGATGGATGAAAGCCATTGGTTGAAGATGGCATAACATATTTTCGTCGAATGAAGGAACCAACCGTCCGTTGATTTGGACTCCCGCCCGCTCGCTAGTGTTTAAAGCGGTTCGTACCTGGATGCTCGAGTAAGGGGAGAGAGCCTTGTGAACAGCAGCTGACACGGATCAGATGCCGTACGTGAGTGCCCGGGACAACCCCCCACCCAGAAACAGAGGCCACTACTGAACCTCCAGTCTTCCTCGAAGAAGCGGCCAATGCCATTTTGATATTAGACTGTTCTCGCATTCAATCTTTTAGGGAAAATCACCGCAACTTGGACAACTCCGGACACTACATTTTTCTGTGTGAGGGATTGGGTCGGGATTTGAATCAAAACTCTATTTTTGGGTCAAGGGAATCGGGCCCGGGCTTCGCCCGAAGCATGCTACGGGATGAGCCTTGTCTACGAAGCAAGTTCAGTCAGCGCATAAATAGGCCGCGAGTGTAGTTGACTAGTAGTACCATTAGCCTAAACGCTCCGTATCCTTCGCGGCCGCCAATAGTTCTAATTCCTTCGCTATTGGAACTATGACTCCCGTCCCTAAACTACGCTCGCTGCCTCCCGGGTCTCGTCTCAAGCTGTGGTATAGACGGAGTTTCCTGTCTCCCGCCACAAATCCAGAAAAGGCTTTATAGTGTCCCTAATTGAATGACTTGAAACACTTCTCCGTAAGAAGCACTCTTGGATTGGCTGCTTACACACCTACTCCTAGTCTAGTCTTGACCTGGGCTTTCTTCTTAAAGCCTTGAGCCGGGTATGAACTCGATTGTTGGTCGGATCTTGCTGGGTATTCCCACTTTGCTCGGATGGCGCCTTTGATTAGGACTTTTCCGCATTTCATCTCAAAGAGGATCTAAGCTAACTAAGCTAAACAGTGCTTTTCTCTTCCTAAACCTAAAGAGTCAAAGTCAAGCATTCCTTCAGGGCTTAGCTTAGGCCCCTTCCTAATCTAATGCCATGCCCAACAACAAGGGAGTACGGCGTAGCCCCAGTGCATGTCCGGATGGAAGTGCGGTATGCCAAACGTGCATATGGCAGCATCTCATGCCATTCTGGTGGTCATCTTCTCTATGACCCCTTTGATGTTCTTGTTCGCTGCTTCAACTGCTCCGTTCATCTGAGGACGGTAAGCTGTAGAGTTCAGGTGCTTGATCTTGAAGCTCTTTCATTTTTGATTCTTACGTCGATTACTAGCGTTGATTACTAGTCTGATAATCAACGCTAGTAATCAACGCTAGTAATCTACGCTAGTAAGAACCTAACAGAGTCCATTAAGAAGAGGAGAGGACAGGTAAATGCCCTATTTTGATGAAGGAGAAACTTGCTATATTATTTTGTTTTAAGCCATGAAAATGGGATAGATAGAAGGATATAGATCACTACTGCCAGTGGACGGATTTGACACCCAGGATATAGCAGTTACAAGCACTAAATTGTTAAATGGGTGAAAGCCCTTTTTTGCAGAGCTGTCATCTTACCCTCTTCCTAAGATCGAGTGGTTTGACACTCCCTTCTTACAGGGAGGGAGTGGTTGGCCCTGATACCGTGTTGGTGGCTTCGGATTGGATTGATAGACCTGTGTGTGACTTGTCTCGCTCGAAATCCAACCTCTGCGTGTGTGGTTATCCCGGCAATCGTTTAAGGGGAGCCGTGCGGGTGACTTCTCTTTCCGTATCAGTATGTCACTCCTTTTTCTTCACCCTTTTGTTTTGGTTCGAGATCTGTGGTCGAGTTGCTAGAAAGGATCGCTCTTCGCAGGTGCAGGAACTAAATTCCCCCTCTACCTCTCATTTATCGACCAAGACATAAAATCTTACCAGCCCTTCTTGTTGTTGGTCATTTTCTCTTTCAAGCAAGGGGAAAGCAGAAAAGAAAGTTTTCTCTCAGCTCTCTCACGTGATTCTATTCTTAAGAGGCCTTACCCTCCCAGTGCTTAACTGCACTGAATGAGATAGCTGCAGCCGTTCTCCAAGATGTATGCTCAAGCGAAGACAACCTTGCGCTACCCCCAAACCATGCTGGAGACGAGGGGTCAGTAGTCGTTATAGCCCACTCATCGAAGAAGAAGCTACATCACGAGCTAAGGGCGAATACCAGCTAACGGACTTCAAACCCACCAATTGTATGCAAGCCGAATCAAAGGACTGAAAGAACCAATGGTCCCGGCTGGCAGCGCAGCGTATTGCTTTCAAAGATTTCCTCGCAGATGAGACGGCACTCCTTTGGATAGAGGTACTTGTGATTGTTCAGTTGGCAGGTTCACCTTCCAGTAGGAGTCAGCATTGATAGCGCACCTGTTCGTGCTGGCGTGAACAAACTAGAAAGAAGAATGAAAGATCCGCCTTCTCGCTTTCCTCCCTTTCTCCTTCCTTCCGGACTGGCTTATCATAAAGGCCAGTGAAAGGGTTAGGACATAGAAAATTCTATGGCAAGGACGTCTCGATGCGAGTCTCATATGTATATCGAATTGATAGAGAGAGTCTCACACTAACCAACCAACTAAGATGGATTCAACTGGTTGTTTGGGTGCCGAAGATATGCGAGATCGTATGTGGCCTCTTATTGATGCATTGGCTCTACGAGCGAAGTGCCAATGAGCGAAAGCTGCAGCTTCGTATCGACCAGAAATTAGAATAGGATGACGCGGGATGGGAGAAAGAATTGCATTGAATGCGGGCAAACAAATACAATTAAGCATTAAAGTAATACTAACTATTATATGCATTCATTTTGGAAGCTTTAATATTCGACTTCATCGGATGCTTACTACACGTAAGAATCCTATCGACACATCCTAATACCCTTGATCCCACCCGTCAACATGCATTCTTTTTTTCATTCTATAGGCGCTTGGCCGACTTGACACCTTTCTTGTCGGAGTGAACGGGGTTGCCTTGAAGGCGTGTCTGCTCTTTCTCTTGTTTTCTTCCTAGGCCGGCCCCGATGGCGAGTTTGATTAAACTATTGGGAGGGATGACGCTCAAGGGTCAAACGAAAGAAGTTCGATACAGCTTTGCACACATCATCTTTGATGATGATTCCCCTTCAAAAGCAGAAAGCCCACCTACGAAAGAAAGAGGGTGCGTAACTATAAGTATGAGTTCATACCCGGTTACCCCATCGCTTTATGGCTTACAGGAGTAGCTGGCACTGGTCTTGACTCTGAGTCTGTATCCACCCATAGGATAAGACCAATAGACGGAATTAGTTTCAGTATGGCATCGCATCTCTTGTTCTCGAATCCGCATAAGGGCTTAGACGCATCTCTCAGCCAAGACCGCTAATGCCGAATCCAAGACCTCTTGCTGATTCCAAGACCTGGTTCACGCTTGAAAGCCAGAGCTAGTCTTCTTCCCACTGACCACTACTAATAAGAGCTGCCGAACCACTACCTAAAATGAGTTAGTGCCTTCAATATATTACTCTATAAGGGGGGGTTCAATAGCTGCTGATTCTGTAACAGCTTCTTATAGAAGAAGGCGTTCTTGCGGTTATACAGAAGGCATATTAAATGAAAGGTCTTGCAGAGCCTTGTCCATTGATTATTCACGCCCACACATGCCTGCTCTTCGTAGATAGAGAGACCTTTCTCGGCATCCTGCCTTCATCATCGTATAGACACCCGGGAATCCGACATTCTAAGTAAAGAAGGAGATCTATAAACGGCTGGTATGGAGAGCTTTGCTTGCTTCCTGCAAATTGCTCGAACCACGTAACCGCGCCTATTCCCCTAAATAAAGAGAAAAGGGATTCCACGGCTCAAGTTTTTAGCCTAAAAGAAAGCTCAATCAGAAAAGAAAAGTACATTTTCAATCAACTGATGAATGCCGTCAATCCACTTTCAATCAATCGACAACGACATAAGGAAGATACAAGGCAAACGCGTAAAACACTTTGATTGAGAGAGCTAGAGCCCTTCAAGTCCCTATACCCTATATCTGAATCATTCATTCCCGTAGCACAGAGTAGTACGCCACTTCTATCCGTGCTTTCTCACTCTTGTTAGCTACTCGTTAGCTAGCTATGCTCTATGCTCTCTTTCCTAATAAGCCTACTATCTAGAAAGCTCAGTCATTGGAAAAGATAGAGAACTGGAACAAGATGGAAAAGCGGTGGGTAGCCGGGTCTCTATCTCCTACTAGCTAGTTGAGCGAGTCTTAAATGACTGATAAGGAGAAGTGCAACTATGAGAGATGAAGGAAGAAGCATGGGATTCGCGCCCTTCTCAAGTTCCGGATGGCAGCTCTTTCACTGGGTTTCCGAACCATTCTAAGAAAAGGCATTCGCTTGCTGATGCAGCTGATTCAGCCTCTGCTAATGCTTTTGTCTCAGCCCTCTTAAGCAGATGGTACTTCTTCAGTCATGACTAAGGCAGAACTGGTTTAGCACTAGGGCGCGAATCCCTTGCTTGTTCCGTTGCTTGTTCGCTCATCCATTACTTGTTAGCTTGTTCCCGTATTACTTTAATGAGTTGAACTTCTCAAAGAAAAGCATATTTTAGCGAGTTTATCACTATTTTCACAAACGGAGTCTCAACTTCGTTCTTCATCAAATCCTTGACGAGAGTCCAACTATCTATAGGGCTGGGAATCCGCGGCTTGTTTTCCTCAGTTTCAGCTAAGGATCCCTAGTTATCGATGGGATAGTAGCTCGTATTCTAGAGTGAAGCGAGCCTCCCCCTTCAAGTAGTAGCCCAAAGTGAAGTCAGTAGTCGTAGAGATGGCTAGAGATCACATTCATTCTCACATTTCCCTGCACGTCTTTTCCATACCGAGAGGCATCCGCTGATTCCATTCCCGCATGGAAGTGCACTCCGTTATCTACACCCTGCTCCTTCAGCCTGTGCTTTTCTGTGGCAACAATGACTCGCTTATACAGGAAAGCTCCTTTCAACCGGCTGAGGGGCATTAGCAGCACACGGACTGACTAAGCCATTGAAGGCAATAGACAGAAAAGCCAACATAAGAACGAGTTTCGTTGTGTCGGCATATGCTTCAGTGGTTTCAACTTCCGTAAGAGGAGAAGGCACAGCAAAAGCCTCGTATGCGGAGTAGCAGTAGGTCTTCTCAAAGAGAGCCTTGTCGTCGTAACCGAAATCATAATCGCTGGCAACAATGGACATTGCCTTTTTTCTTTCATGGCTTGCTTATGGATAGGGAGCCAAGCAAAAGGGAAGGTAAAAGACAACTTCCATTCCTTTGTCTGAGCCTTAAGAACCCAAATGAGATGCCTTCACGTTGGGAAAGCGAACTCGACGCTGATACTGATTTCTATCTATCATTTGATCATGGGCCGGCTCAACCAATCGACTTGTTCTTATTGATTTCTAATGGAATGTTCCTTCGACTGACTCTCTCGCTTTCCAAAGGGATGCTGCTTTGGGCTTTCCCGACTTCAATGCTCTAGTTGCGGCGGCTCACTCAAGTACGGCTGCTCAATTCGATCTGTCTTGTCGAGCAGGGAACTCTGCCCAATCCTACTATGCTCGCGGAATGTAGTTCCGAAAGCCCTTCTGCGGTGTAGGCCAATCCATGATAGCCTTACACCATGGTCATATGCCCGATCCCATTCTATTTCCTAAGATCTGTCGATTTATCCGTCGTGGTTCGGAGTCTCGTACTACCCCCAGCCCTATCTAAGTAAGGCGGACGGGGCCTTCTTAATGAGCTCTCTCACTTCGGTAGAGCATTTCTTGCTAGATCGGATTGAGAGTGACTTCTTCCCAATGCATTCCTTTATGCTAGGTTTTCAAACAAATTGAATAGGTGTCGACATTTTATTCATCTCAGCCTGTTCCGGCTTGCTCCGCACAGGCTACATCTCGGCCTTTCATTTAAGGATATCGCTTCACTTTCAAGTTGTATCGGCGCCATAGCGGCTGGTTCAGAATCGGACCCTCGCTAAGAAGGCTAATGGGTGAAAACCAGAGCTCTTTCAATAAGTCCAAGGAAAGACCATATCCCGACATCAGGCATATTATTGAAAGCTGCCGTTAGCTCTTAGCAGCCAGAGAAGCGAGCCGTTAGCTATAGCTCAGTTCGTCCCGTTCTATACCGACTCCGCTATCTCGTTCAAGTCGGCTTCTATCTTTGAAGCCTCACTCAACCAGTGGTTAAGTGACATCTTGTTTACGACAAGAAAGAGTAAAAAGCGGGGAGTAGGGGTTCACCGCTTATCGGAGTGACCTGTATCAGTCCGCATATTCTTTCTTCACAGGCTTGCAAACATAGGAGCAAGCTACCACCTATAGGAGACAGAACTACATTAAAGACCTTACCCTATACCTCTACTACTACATAAGCCTAAGATCGATGTCTTACGCATTACACTACTATTCCACTAGGCTGTTTGTTCCAACAGTAGCGTCAAGAAACATTCAACAAGCAACGGGGCTTAGTCAAGAAGCCGTCCTAGACCTCGCAAACTAAGGATCAGAACAAGCAAACGAATCTACCTCTACTGGTTCATTCGCTACGTACTAATCTTTCTCCCCAACCATTAGTTTTAGACTTAAAGCAGGTGCGTGCTGCTCCTTCGATCTAGTGTTAAGAACGGTTCTTCGCCACCGCTTATCGTTGTCCAACCGCCAATAGTATATGTTTTAGGCCCGCCACTCGCCGATCGTGCGTTAAAGTCGTAGTTAGATAGCTAGCCCGCCTAGCCCCTGGTTCAACCCCTCGTACTGAGCCTTCCCCCGGCTCGCCTAGCAGCAGGAAGAGCTGCTTCTGCCCCGGAAGGAACAGAATGAAATGGGCATGACCGGACTACCACCTATAGGAAGATGAAGTACGATCCCCGTGGCCTCCTCCATCGTCTGAAGCTTTGTGGATTCGAATCAGGGTTTAGAACTAGGTAGGTTCTAAAAACTGGAATTAGACAGCAGGACTTAATAAAATAAAAGATTGTCTGCGGGTTTCGTCAAGAAATTCTTTTTTAAAAGTATTCTCGCTTAGCGCTTGTGCAAAGGAAAGTTTGCCTCTTTTTTTTTCCCAATAAGTCACTTGCTCGTCCCTCTCTCATGAAAGATTGTCTCTCCTCTCCCGGCGGCTTTTACTCATGGCTATAGCCAGTTGCCAAGACGATTCCCATTCAAGCATTCTCATTCAACGGTCTATCAATGCTGCCTTATTTTGTTCCAAATTACTTTCTTTCTACTAGTTCTTACAATTTGCAGGAAGTAAACGAATTCCTTCCGAAATCCACTCCTGAAGTCACGTCTTTCAGTACTGGGACTGAAGTAAAGTACTTTCGACTTGCTCTTTGCCCAAAGCCCTCCTTCCGACTTAGAAATACCAACTATCAATAGCTTTAGCAAGGCGGTCGGAACTAGCACTGGAAAGCGAATCACTGCCTACAAAGAAGGAGCAAGGGCTGGGAGAGGAAGAAAGAGGTCACAATCAAAGGAATGAATAAAAATAACTCCCGATATGACGAAAACAGATGTGCCTACTACCACTACTATAGTTAAAGGAACCATACTGGAAGGGAAGGAAGGCCAATAAAACAAAACTCCAAAATCTTTCCCGCTAAGCGTTAGATTCGCTTCGCTGGGGCTATGAAATGCATGCATATGAAAATTTGCCTTCCTAAGTAATTGTCGTCGATCAACCCTACCTTCGAATTCTGCGTATAGCACCCTGGGTCTTGAACTGACAGGAATACAGGCTTTGGTATCCAAAGTGAAACGGATACTAGTTTTAATCATGAGTGGGGTAAGCCGTCCCCTCTCTAGCCGTCTTTACATCTACCTATGTTGTATGGTTAGGGATGAACCGCAACATGCGCTCGCTACTTGTTTTGCTCGAGCAACTCAAACTCCTATTGATATTGATGGTATTGATTCAACTCAACCGCGACTGCTGCTTCATCTTCTTCTCATTCCCCCGCTCCAGCCATGCTGGCTGCTGCTATCTTAGCTCGGTCAACTGGCTCTGGACCAATAGATGGGACTGAATGCTTGAACCTCTGCATCTCGAAACTTGGAGACTAGTTCTCAATGATCGATCGATAACTAACTAACTTCTGCCCGAACCCACCTATTGATTTACGCTTCATTCCGATCCCTACGCACTCGCACTGGTTCGGAGAGCTATTGAGACGAATCCGGGCTCATGTTCGGCCCTATATAGGTTGGCGGGCGGGCTAAAAAATCCGCGGAAACTCAAATCCAACTAGTCCCCAGTAATCCGAATGGAGCTTCGTATGGTGCGCAAGGTGCAAAGTCTACTTTCGCACGCAGAATCTACTGAATCAACTGCTTAACCAAATGTGCTATATATACGATGCAGTGCTAGCTTGACGCAGGCTCAGTTATTGGGTTAGAGCCCAGTCCCTCAGATGCAGATGGATTGGTCGTACCCTTACCCTTGCGGGCCTAAATTAGTAAATAAAGGCACTTCCCTCACTTCGAGCAGTCTACGTGTCTCCTCATTTCAATGATTCCGTACCAACTGTCTATTATGGCAATCCGTTTCCCAACGTACTTCGTTATAACCACCTAGCTCGGATTTTCTTGTTTGCTTCGTTCTTCTCTTTCACATAAGTTCCCGGCGAGAGGCTGTTAGCAGTCTTTCTTTTGTTTTGGCTGACTAGTTTTAATCGGGGGTAGTTCAGTTGCTTATGGGAAAGACTTCTCGGCCAAAACGGGTAACGGCGGCTACTGCCTCGTGCCAATAGGAATGTAGGGCAGCCCTTCGCACTAAACCAATAGAAGAGTGGAGCAGCCCCTCGTATCAATAGAGGTACGACTAGAAAACCTTTCAATTCTTATGGATAGAGGTAGGATTATGGGTATTTAGTAGAAGAAGATGCGAATGTCTGACCTGACTCTACGAGAAAGATATTTCAAGAAAGAAAAGGAAGGAAAAGAATTTTAACGAAGAAGAAGCCCAAGCTTTTAGTTAGTTAAAAGAGGTGTACGGGGCGATACAACCAACCAGCAGGGCTGGGCCGGCCGGTGTCCCCTTTATGGCATGTGTATGTACGTGGGTTGGAACCCTTACTCTAACTCTGACTCTTAGTAGGTAGCCGCATCCTCTCTTTGATCCGATCGGGCATTCCGCTTGTACCAAGGAATGAAACGAAAGAATCTCATCTTTCTTTTTGTTCGTTCCGTCTGTTTCGCTCAATCTCAATCACAGGCCGCTCTGTCATTGTCTGATTTTTGGCATCTGATTACACTCGATCTCATGTCTCGACTTATCGTATTTTTGCCCCTGCCATTATTGTATACTATTTGAGTTTCGTTGCAGCTTTTGGACGTTTTCTAGGATCCGAAGGAACCGCTATAATGACCACCACGTGTGTTTCGTTCCTTTCTATTTTCTCAGTACTATACTTAGGCTTAGGCTTGGCTTTTCTTTTTTAGGAAAAGGCGAAAGATGCCCTTTTCGTTTAACCAAATTCTCAATGTTATTCTGTTTCTCTTGGTAAGCCTAATCAGGCATGAGTTATGTCAGTGGATGGCTTTAGGGGCCATGACCTCTGTCGCTTGCATGATGGAAGCTGCTGGGGCCGAACCGGGGGCAGCTCCTTTGCCTGCCCCTGGGGCTGGGCAAAATATGGAGCCTATTTCCATTGGAGGCGGGGAAGGAAATGGTGGCCCTTCGAGACGTCCGTTTCTGGACCTCAACCAACCCCCCTCCCCTGAGGAGCCCGCTCCTGCTACGCATGTCGTTTTTCACCCATTACTCGACGATACAGTTCGTCGGGAAGAACTAAGTCATCGACTCAGAATCAACTCTATAACGAAGGGTTCTAGTATTGAGGTACAAGATTCAATTGTTTCAAAACACTTTGAAATCGATAAGTTCGTCGAGCGAGCTCTGCTGTCCGATGGCTATTCTCGGGAGTCTATTCTTGCGAAGAGACATGAGATAAGGGCTTTCATTTTTTATCCTTCGGGGGTCGCTTTTTCAGAAGCGACCTACACCAACTATCTCCATGACATGATCCACCATGGAACACATAGAACCGTTCCTTATAAGCGGCTTATTGACGCCATAGCTAATAAACATATATTTATTGATTAAACTAATTAAATCACATACATAAATGAAGGGATCGAAGAACCTAACAGAACTTTCCAAATTTTTGTTCTAAAACCACTTGTGTAGTAGGTCGAGGTTGATAATTGGGTACCTCGCGTACTTTTTCTTTACGTACACAAAGGACCTCTCAAGCTAGAAGAACAGAGGTTACTTTGTACTCTCTACGGATGCATGAATAGGCGGGTCGGTCAAATGCTGGCATGGGGCAGCACCGACTTAATTATTATTGCTCACTCATGTAGGGGAAGGCTCTTCTCTCTAGATGCCCGGGCTTACATAAAGTGGCCGTGGGAAAGCCGGAGTTGGATATGTTGTAGCAGGATCTACGAAACTAAGGTGGTTGTACCTTTCACTGCTGTTGGTTTCACTTCATCGACTGGATTTTGATCCCTGGATATAGATCTGGATCACTAGGGGCTGGATCAGGATCCCGCTCAATAAGATATGGATATGGATCTTTATAGAGGGCTACTAAGCCTGGTGCAGGTACAAGAAGGCCGGGAGGAAAGGCCACCAGGAAGTAGTCAAGCACGGACCACTCCAGGACCCCGATCTGCAACCTGGAGATGCTTCAACCGGGCTATGTTGGTCAAGTCAATTGGTCTGGACCTGCTATGCTCACTGGTGTTCCTTACGGAACGTTGTGCGGTAGTCGCCTGCCTGTCTGCTCTTGGCAAGAAAGAAACCTCCATCGCTTGATTGGCACAGTATGTTCAGTCCACCATCCTATTTCTCTCTCCCGGGTGCGGATACAGACCTCTTGTTATTGTCATAGTAGGCGTCAAGTCCATTCTTGCTCCCCCACGTCCAATAGTCCGATCGTCCAAGAAATCATAGCCAAGCTTTCGATCCGAGGCGCAACTTCCATATCTCAATTCAAGTCAAAATCCGTAGCATCAGCAACAGCCGTGGCCGTAACAGCATCCAATTCCGGATTCGCAGCAGAAGCCGCTTCTGAAGTTGGAGCCGCTGAGTATGTTGTTCTTTGTTCTTTATGGATCCAGAGAACTGATTGAACCAATTGGAGGTCAGCCCCATTCTGGAAGCACAAATGGAGATCAAGAGCTAGATAAGCATTCCGAAGGACTAAACTCGCCTCTAAAATGAAGGAATGGTGGTCTTTTGCTGCGGGAAGGCTGAAGGCCGACTCGACCAATAGGAAGAGGGGCGAATCATTGGCCTATCAATAAAAAGTAAGAGGGTTGAAAAGCCTTTACTGGAGTGCCTGGATAAAGAAAATGAAGGTCATAGGGGCCTTAGTTGGTCAACTATATGGCTTAGCGGAACCCTCTTCGCTAAACACTCCCCTGTCGGCTTGAATTGAGACCCGCTGCTGAGCATGCGAACTTCTACTTCGTACAGTACTACTTGTCTTGCCCCTTAGTCGGATAAGGAACTCCAGCCTGTCAAGAAACCTTCCCCGCTTTGTTGCCTGCAAGGAAGGGCAGACGGAACAGAATTCAACAAGCTACGGTACTCCATGAGACTAAAGTACCCTGGTGCCTAAGCTGCTGGAAACCGTAATTGCGCTCCTGGGCACTCCGTCTCTCCATATGCTGTTCAAACTGTAGCTTATCGTTCAAGAGAGAGATACATCGGTGTAAAAGATTGAGAGGAGAAAGAATTGCTTGCAATCGTCCACAGTCTGGAGGTATTATTGAGTAGAGGGTACCGAGTGAAGACTGACAACTCTGCAGCTACCCACTCAAAAGATGTTGACCTCAAAGCAAGAGTTGGAAGAGAGAAAGAAGGAACTGATATCTCTAGCCACTAGCTGGAACATCTAAAACTGAACCCATATCCTTATCTAGAACACCTGGATACAATGGATTCGAAGGAGCAGAAGGGTTCCCTTCCGTCCTTCCCTCTGATGCCACGGGACTAATTGTTTCATTCCCGCCTTCAGTTAGACTATTTCAGTGATTCAATGGATTTCAAGCCTTTCACGTCTGGTTGGTTTCATTCCTCGGAAACATTGGCATAAACGATTGCCGGGATAAGCCTAGCAAGGATGGATTGATACGACTTTCACCCTTTCCTCTCGCCATCATCAATAGTAGGCCCCTCTTTAACTATGTGAAGGTTAGCAGGTCACTCGATAGAAGAGTTAGGTTAGGAGAGGTAAATAATACGCCGGTTGCATGTCTTGCGGCCTCCGCCACGGCTTCATCGCCCACTCCTTCTTTCTCTTCCTTCTCTTCTTCCCGAGAACCTGAAACGGATTCGTGAACAACTGCTGCTCCTACTCTGACAACGGATTCAATGGCATCGCTTATTCCTTCAACATCTGCGGAGCTAAGCCCGGGTCTCACTGAACTGGGTCAAAGAACTACCTCCTTACTTAGATCGTTCGTTCACCAATTCAAACTCGGATCAGTTGGCAAGTGGATTCTGTGCCTGGGTACGAAACTATAAGCTATGATTCGATCTCGAAAGAGTGAAATCTAGCCTAAAGGCTTTATCCTTTTTGGGTGTGGGCTAATTTGAAAGCAGCAACTCCTACACCTACCGCTACTTTAACAGAACAACTACCGATTCTCACCCTTGAGTCCCGATAGATGGGAAGTAGCTAAGTATGGTTCAGTTCACGAAGGAACAGAATCCACTTATAGAGGGCGGCCCTACTCTATAAGGCGACCAATGTCAAACTCAAGCTTTGCCAACTTAAATATAATATGGAGCTTCCTTAGTTAGGAGGCTACCAAGCTAGCTCTATGTGGTGGACGGTTTATGCCTTGTCGATCTTGCTATTTATATGAGTAAGGTTCTTCCCGGAAGGACGGAAATTTCGCTTCTCTTTCCGTTCGGTTCGCTGCCTATCCATCACGGTGTATCGCTTGACGACCTCTTCGCTCTGGACGACTTATCTAAGTTTTTGAATCCTTTGTCTCTTCCAGATTGGTGACCCAGATAGAAGAAAGATGAAGGACCGTGCGACAGCCCATGCTAAAAGATTACCTTTCGCAATTGATAGAATGAGTCGACCTTTGCTTTTGGGCAAAAGTGTGCTTCCTTGCCTGCCTGTTCTTCTAGTTGACTAAGTTGTGGTGCCTTCTTTCCATTGCTTCGGAATGGTGTCCGTGCTACTGAATCCCCCATTCATCTGCTTTATTTGGTCTCCCCCTTTCCTTACTCCTCCAGACAGTCTATGAGGACGTCTTTCTGACCCACTCTCATGGCTTTAGTAAGGGGAGAGAACCCATTCCCTTCTTCGCGCATGTTGATAGTTGGGGGATTGCACAGTAGATCGATTTATCAAAGCAGACATTGTGGTTGTTTTGATAACATTGATCACACTCTTCTAAATGAAAGAATTGCTTTAGATATGGGTGAGAGCAGTGAGGGCTTTTGTAACTCCATTTTTCAGCTTTCTAAAAGACAGAAATAAGAGAGAAAGAAGGTCAGACTTATGGCTCTTGTATAAAAGGGATCCCTCAGGGCAGTCCGTTGTCTCCCGTCTTAATGAACATTGATATTCACCAACTTGATGTGAAGATGCAAGACTTTATGAGTAAAGAAGCGAGAATTAGGTATGTGCGCTACGCTGACGATATAGCTTTTGCTATTAAGGAAGGAGCCAACTCAGAAATGGTAAGCTTTATAATAGTACTATGGTTCAAGCAATTCTTTAATGACGCCTTGACTGAGCTCAAACTGGAAGCAACTAGTTTGCGTTGCTAACGCCTCAATTCGCAATTGAATAGTTATTGCGGGTTGAAGCTAACGAATTGCTCTTTAATGGATTGCGGGCGCTTGACTAACGAATTGCCGCAACTAATGAATTGCGGGCCTTGCTTCTTCAGGTTGGCTAGCCTTTGTTCTTTATTGCTCGGAGGCCGGCTGACAAGCAATCATCCCCGCACCCATCCCAAAACGGCCGGGTAATCGCAGCTACTCTTGGGTGAGGCGAGAAAGAGGCTGCGGGCATTCATTCCCTCTTTAACACCGGAAGCAGATAGATATCATTGGAGGCGCCGGTTCATCTCCCATAAAAGGATCGGTAGCGAGGAGAACAGACGGGGTGGGATTCTTTTCCCATCCATCTAGAAACCAGTCATTCAATGGAAAACCCCAGGCGACTTACTACTTGTTGGCTTAAAAGGCGGTTGGAGACTACTTCTCCGACCGAGGTTGGTTGGTAGAGGGACCGTACGAAAGAGGTTCCCGATGTAGGCGATTCAAGACCATCCGATTCATTCGTTTTTTAGGATCGAAACAAGGGTGGGTGGGAATAAGAAGTCCGAGGTACTAATGATCTCCTCATCTTCAGGCAGAAGACTTAGATGTCCCACTTGGTTCATCATCAACAGATGCATTCGAAGGAGTTCCCGCCCCAGGAATAACTAATTTGGGGAGCTTAGTTCGAGTGATTTAGTGAAATGGCAAAGGATTGGAATCAATTAGATGGTTCGGCCCCCGAAGGTCTTAGATATCCAGGTTCGGGACCACTGCTACCGGCTTCAGCCTTTAGATACCTTTACTCCGCCTCCGGTGCCCAATACGAAGGCTCACTTCGGTTGCCAGTTGGGGCCCGAAGGAGATGGGAAAGGGATGATTAAATACCTACCACTTGGGATCGGGTGAAGGGACAGGAACAATGGAACTGGGAGAGGCAGAGCCAGGTTCGGATTGAACGGAGAGATACGAAGATGGCGCGAGGTCGGTTCCAGGGAAAGAAGAACAAGGAAGCTCTAGTCCATCTATTTCGTCCAAATCCAAGTCTATGGGGTGAATGCACTCCTCGCTTAGAGCAACCTTCTCTGCCAACAACAAGAACAATAGGGCTTCAAAATACATGATTCAGTCATCCTTAGTTCTTCTAGCTGGCCCGTCTTAAGTAAGTTCGAAGCAAGACTGAAGAGCTAATCGGAACAGAACAGATAGGAGAGGAAAGACAAAGCCCCTATTACGTAGGCACCTTACCTGCTTGAACTCCTGAACAGGAACAGCAACCGGTGTTCTCAAATAGACATCCAAACAAAATAGTAGTCTCTTTCTTCTTTCAAACTGGGCGAAGCATTATAGGAGACGGAGAGGAGAAGGAAGAGGAAGAGAGCCGAACTTTGAGTCTTGTCTTCAAGCCGAACTTAGCTGAATAAATGAAAGCTGCCACAACTGCTAAGGCGGATTATGACAATCAACCTATTGCGACTAATGCGACAGCCCTTGATTGCGCAACTAGAGCTACTAGCTAGAGCCAGTAATGAAAGACACGCCCTGGCACTTATTGGGCTTGGGCATTAAGGCACCCTAACTACAGAGCTGCACCAACTGATAGAGCTGACAGAGCAGGGTTGGTTTGGCTGAACCAGATCCCTAACTGAGCTAGCTACCAGAGCGGCTAGAGCTGGGAAGCCCAGGCGAAAGGCAACCACTAAAGCAGCGGAAGGCTAAAATCCTACTTTGGCAGTCTTGTCGGAAAGCAGCACAAAACCCGTTCCTCCCCTTAAACCAATTGCCCCTCGGCGCACCGTTTGCAGCCCAACTCGAGCCTTGAGCCTTAATTGCGATTGCGGCATTCAACCGCATGAAATTGTTCATTCATTTTTTTAGGCAACTGGAGCTACTAGTCTTCGAAAGCCGGCTACAACAACTGCTAAAGCTGCAAGACCACAACTGCCTTGACTTGCCCTAAAGCTGCTAACCCGAGCTGAGCTGCCCTAACAGCTAGAGATGCTAATGCCTACGAGTCCAAAGGCAAGGAAGACAGGATAGGTTTAAGCAACTTAGCAACTAGTCGTCCCTAAACACTAAACCCTGGTAATACTACCTACTTTTCAGCCGATTCCATGTTGCCGCAGCTTTTGGAGTTAGGTGTTGGCGCTCTAGTTGTTTAAATCCCCTTCCTTCTCCTTCCTGTAGCTACAAGATGAAAAACAGATATAGCAGCAACCAACTTAAAAAGGTGAGTGCAGCGGCGCATTCAAGTACTCTTCAATAGGCTTTTTGGCCCACTATTTTTAGTTTTTCAGCAGAGCGTTGACGCTGACTTTTTTGCTCTTTCTGTCTCGGTTGCTTTTGCGTGTAATGGGAGGAATTGGCAGAATTTCTTTCTGCATTTAGAATGGTTGTTAATTAAGCCATCTTCGCTACCTGAGTAATATCCAAAATTCAGGTACCAATAATAAAAAAACAAATTGCGAAGTCGACCATACCTTTTTCTTAGGCACTGCTTGTTAAATTTAGGAGCATATGCACTTTGATTCAAAAAGCGATTGATTTATTTAGGGGAAGAAGCTCAAGCGCCTACTATTTGCTTGCGGCCTTTGCTTCTGTTGTGTCTGATCCGGTGATTAAACCTCCGCCTCCTCATCCGCTATGGTCGGGCCAGTACGATCTGGTGACTCAACCCCCGCCGCTATCAAAGAGAGCTTTTTCCTCCGTTTCACGAGCAGTGGAGACAACGTTTCACACGTTGCCTTCACTAACTGAGCTGACAAATGTATGAATGAAGTCGAAGCAACAAGTGTACTTCGGAACTGTTCTCCACCGCTTTGTAGCCGGAGCAGACACGTGGAGTTCACTGGAAGGGAGAACGGCGGGAATGATTTCTTGCAATGCAACGGAACTCAAAGCCTCTTTCATAGGCTGTACTCGTACTTACCGGCTACACGGAACTCGTCTAACAAGTTCTCGTCAAGTCTACGTGGACTTCCTCGTTAAGTCTGAGTGGTCGAGTGAATTGATGAACGAGCTATAGACAGAACTTGGTGAGCCTTTGGAACTCGTATACATAACCGTGAAGTTCAGTCTACGGAACGTAGACTTCATTCACAGCGGAACTTGTCTCTATTCCCTTTGGTTTTGAGGCGAACTAAGGGGGGCCGGCGGACTGCAATTCTAGTGAGGTTAGTCCTCTGTTCTGACCCGATTGGAGGCTGGGGAAAGGGCACTCTTTCAGAAAACCCCACCTAAAACATATGACGACCCCCCAGTCCACTTCCATTTGTCCTTCTTTCTTGTGGTGGAACCTGGCATTCACCCTCCCAGAAGTGATTATCGCCAAAACAAAAAAAGACATCTTGAATTGTTGCCCTCTCCCACAAAGGAAGAGTCCAAGTAGAAGAGTATCCGTATCATATGGCGGCGGGCGTTCCCCTCTCTTTCGTCGGTTAAGTGCTGGATGGGGAATGAATCAGTCGGCTATGTCCTTGGACCTCCCGGCTTCCCTGTCACGTCCGAACGTAATCAGAGAAGACCTACCCAAGCACCACCTTGTGATCATAAAGGTGAATATCTCATACAATCACAGGAAAGAGTACAAGAAAGAAAAGAACGGAAAAGAAATAACAAAGGTTAAAAGACAAGCGCAGCAGGGGGTGGGGCGTCCTTCTAAACCGGGGACGCATTAAGCCCAACTAGGCAAACAAGTTTGGGTAGGGCAACTCAAGGTCCGGTGGAACGATGAGAACAGCAGACACCGGCGGTTACTCACCGAAACTGCGAAGGGGGACGGTGCGTACACAAAATGGCGGCTTACCGCAAGTCCCTACACAAGAGCTTGTTGACCATAGCAGAGATGGCCGTACTGGTTGGGCGATGGCACCGCAAAAAGCCCCTCGTATGAAACCCCCAAAATTCTGATACCGCACGACGGCCTTCGCCCTTCGATTGGTTGGTCGAGTGAGCTTGAGCTTCCTTGCACTATGTGGAACGGACTATTATCGGATTGGACACGCCTATAGCTAAAGGAACGTACAGCGAGCCGTAGCGGGAGGGAGGCCAATGTCCCGTCAGATACCACGGCCCACAGGCAAGCCAGCGACCTTCACCTCCCGCAGGTCGTACGGGGCGTTTCGCCGGAGTTCACGGCGGTCTATTCCCTTTCCAGATTGAGTTGATAGGGGCCTTTGGCTAACGTACGTTCAGGGCCAGTCAACTACCTTCTCATCTAATTAGTTTTCAGTACCACGAGTCCGTCGGTCGTTGTGTGGGTGGACTCGATTTCTTCCGGTTTTAAGCAATCCGTGTTTATCATGTTTCACCATATGGATTACCTATCCTTTCGGTTTCCTTCCGCAACTCCCTTCGGTCTCCTTTCTTTAGCTCTGGTGGGCGTGGTTCTGTAGTTCTTCTGGCCTTTCTTCATGTCGGCTTATCGACTTGCATTAGAGACTGCATTTTCTTTGACTAATGCCTTTCAGTTGTGACGTTGTTTGTTTGAGTTTGAAGTCGTTACCTTGCGGGAGCCACCTGGGCGAAACCCTTATCTTCTTTCTTATTTCCATATGGTATGTTGAATCACTTGTGAAGTTGACTTCACTTGACCGTGTCTGCTTCAACTTCACCCTAGACTCGTGTCGTGTAGTGTAGCAAGACTAACAAGTGGTCGAGTGAATTTATGAACAGTGGGGACACGTTCCGTGGACGTAACGTGTCTGCTATAAAGCTACTGCTCCACTTGTCAGACAGCGAGTGAATTTATGAACGAGCAACTATGATAAGCTGACGGAACGGAATTAGACTTAAAGCGGAACTATAAAAGCATTTTTTTATTCTTCCTCCACGGGCGAATGGAGTCTACTACACTCTTTCTTGGCTCGTGTAGTATATTATACTATAGGTAATTCGGAAGGGCTCCGTATAGTTCTATTTTGGGGCGTAACGTTGCCCTCGACTGACCGAGAAAAACAAGTTCCAGAGGCACCTTCCATTCATATCGATTTGGGTTTTTCCGCACCATATTTAGATCTGCCTCTTCTTCGATCCGGAATTCCCGGCAAATCCTTTTTTCCTCGAATACAATGGGATTTCACACCTGGCGAATCTTTCACTCTACCTCCTCTTATTAACACCATAGGATGTTCCTGCGAATTATGACCTTCGCCCGGAATGTGAGCAAATATATCATGTCGATTGCTCAACCGTACTTTGGCTATCTTACGTGGAGCTGAATTAGGTTTTTTCGGTGTTCTCGTTGGAACACGCGGGCGTACTCCTTGCTTCTGGGGACATTGATCCGAAGCTCGAGTACGGTCCGTGCGCCGTTTTTCTTCTCTACCATGACGAATCAATTGATTTAATGTAGGCATCGCTCTGCTCTTTCCTTTGTCTTTCCCCCCTTTGTTTGCCCTCTCACTAGTGGTTACTCCCGATCCGAAGCACCCCTTTTCCATTCATAGAGAGATCCAATCGTCAAAATCAATAAAAAGGCCATCATGGACCAAGATCCAAACGGATCAATCTTGTTGGGAGGTACTGCCCAAGGAAAGGAAAAGGTGACTTCCGGATCAGGGATAATAAATAAAATAGAAACCAGATAAAATCGTATATCGAAACGACTTCTGGCATCACCGGAAGGATCGAAACCACATTCGTGGGCCGACAATTTTTCTGGATAGGTCGAACTATTGGAAGAAAATGGAAAAGGAACACCGAGTGGGATCAAAGAAACTAGCGGACTGATCACTAAATAGATACAAATAGGTGCAAATTCTGACATCACCACAGCCCACTTCGTTCTCTCGCTCTGCTCGCGGCGCTCCTTGCTCGCGGAGCGGCATACCGAAAAAAGAAAGGTTTTAGAAGAAGAAAAAGGGGATGTTTTGTTAATAGGAACAAGGAACTGTTTATAGCCGTTGCGATATAAACTAGTATACTCATCCGAGCCGCAGGAACATGTACATACGGAATACGAGAATTTCTACAAGAACAATAGAGAACTCTAAACCCCCGAACTCATTGTCTCTCTCGGTTTCATTCCATCTAGTCCGAATTAGCTCCTCCTCCTAATCTAATTTAATAATAAAAGATTAGGAACCACATTATGTGCAACTTCCAATGCGCGGCCGAACGTTTCAGATTGAGCTCCCAGCATTAAGAGATCGTTATAACCGGCAAGCACCGTGTCGAATGGGTAGTCGAAGCCAGGCACATACAAAAAATGGGTGATATGCTCGGTCATCGCAGGAGTGAGCTGTACCCCTTCTTCAATAAAGATGGGATGAAGCTTCAGCGCTGTAGCTTCGATTAACACCCCATCGGCCACATCTTCCAAGACCTCAACGGCCTCACCCACCTGAAGGGACCCTATCCACTCAAAGTCCACCCGCCCAGCTGTTATGACACACAACGCAGGGTTCATTTTTAGTTCGAACAGAAAATATGTCAAAACTTCGGTTGCGTTCATCTGTCTATTTCTACTTTAGTTCCTCTTGCTGCTCTTAGGAGCGCTCTCACTCATCAGTCCCTTCAACCATTTTTGCTTTTCCTCGTTCCCCCCTCCCCCAATCCATTGTGAACCAGATCCCACTCAATCTTTTACACCGATGTATCTCTCTCGACCAGGTCATCATAAGAAAAGACTTCAAAATCTTTCCGAAGTGAGAGAAGGAGGGAAGGCGCGCTAGCGCGCTACAACTAACATAACAGCCAGCGTAGAAAACGGAAGTGCGCCCCTAACAGTAAGGGGGCCTGACGGAAGGAACTACATGAAACTTCCGTTCTCCACTACTTAAATTAAACGGAGCCCCAGATTCATTAGTGAATTAGTTGCTAACGCCGCAACTCGCAATTGAATAGTGCCGGAATTGCTCTGGTTTCTTCGGCCCCCGGTTGAGTCTCATGTAGTGTAGTCACTTGACTAAGCCCCGTTTGCTGGCTAGCGCGGCTCGCTTCTTCAAGCTCCGCTCGCGTTAAGCTTAGCTTTATGGTTCCGTTCCAGCAAGAGTATGCGCGTTAGCCCTTGACTAACGAATTGGGGCTTGAGCGCCTCAACTAATGAATCTAAACAAGCTTAGGATGAGCGCGCTAGCGCGAAGTTGTGCGTTAGCCTTTATATATATAGGGCGTTTTCTTGCTGGTTGAAGCTAACGAATTGCCGCGAATCCCGCTTGCTGCTCGCTTTTTCTCAGTTATGACTTATGTAGTGGTCGGCATTCCTACGTGCTCCTCCTTGCCCCCCTACTTAAGTTAAGAAAAAAAAGGTTTTGGATTATGTCGTGATGCTTTGGTTACGAAGGTTACCGGGGTCTAGGTTTATGGATGGATTCAGTAAGCTAAACTCCATCAAACTCAATCAATATCAACAACATGTCGTTACCGGTTAGGCTTGGTTGACTTTGTCAGAAAAGAAAGTTTCGGGGGTTCATTGATTAGTAAACCTCAGGTGCTGGTAAGGTCGGGACCGTGGTCGTCCGTCTCCGGTTTGCCGGCCGATAAGATCTCTGAGATTGACCAGCCAGCTGGGGCTATTCCTTTCTATTGAAAAGGAGTCAGCTGTCTGCGCGAGTCACCTTCTTCTAGGCTCCGCTGGACGACACGGCATTCTCGTTCAAATATAGGCCGGCCGTACTTGTGATGGTTCCCAAGGATCCAATATGACCACTTAGGTCTACGTTGCCACGATATTGTTCTATGGAAGCGGGCGGGCTGTTAGAAGTTCGGCCCGGTTTTTCTGGTGTCGTAGGGGAGGGATTTACCTTTCTAACGCATATTCTGTCGTACCGGCATGGCCCCACTGATTTGTTTTCGATCGGAGCATCAAGCAGCGCAACCCGGTTCTACTTGACTAAGCCCCGTGCTCGTCCAAGGAGGGAGTTTGCTTTACCCAACTCCCCTTTTTGATAACAAGGCAGAAAGCCCCGACATTCATTAGTTTCGAATGAAGAATTAAGAGTGCCCAGCAAGATACGGCTCAAAGAACATGCTTTATTCTATCTAAGTAAGTCACTACACCTAACAGCAATTTAAGCGCAATCCAGCAAGAAAACGCCCTATATATATAAAGGCGGCACGCTATTAACACGAATTGGGGCTGGTAGCGCTAGCGCGCTCATCCGTTGCTTGTTTAGCACTATGAAATTGCGAGTTGCGGCACTCACTATGAAATTCAAGAGCAAGAGCAAGAACTATTGAATTGCGAGTTGAGGCCCTAAATGCCATGATTCATTAGTTGCTAACGCCGCAACTCGCAATTGAATAGTGCCGGAATTGCTCTGGCTTCTTCGGCCCGTTTGCTCCTCCTCGCGCAGGAGCTGTAAGCCTCGACCGATAGGGAGAGTAGCGCTACTGCATGATAGTGGAGTGGAGGAAGGCTCCCAAAAAATCTTGGATTTGGAAGTTGGTAAAGACCCACCCCTTGTTTCAGTCAGAATGAGTCCCCGGGACCCCGGGACATTGGCTTCCGCCAACAGTGAACTATTAAGGATCGCATCCCGCGCATATTCTACATTATAGCCTGCAACTGATTCAGCTTCCGCTTCTGGGAGATCAGACGGAGCTCGATTAGTTTCTGCTAGACGAGGAATGAGGAACATAACCAATACGGGGAACAAGGGAATACCGGACCATATCTGCTTTTGCGCCATGACAATCTCACTCGAATTACGGGGACCTACACATATTAGTACAGTATACCGGGGTCCC